TGTTGCTTTTACCGAACTTCCCTCTTGTATCATCAAACCATCACCCATTAATACAACGCCAACATTATTGGATTCCAAGTTCAGAGCAATGCCTATTGTACCCTCTTCAAATTCTACTAATTCACCTGCCATTACTTCATCAAGACCGTGAATACGAGCAATGCCGTCGCCTACTTGAAGTACGGTACCGGTATTCACAATCTTTACTTCTATATTATATTGTTCAATACGTTCACGGATAATATTACCAATTTCGTCGGCTCGAAGGGTTACCATTAGTGTTTCTTTATTCTTTTTCGGAAGCAAAGGGAAAAAATAATGCCTAAATTCTAAACTAAAGTAAAAGTTGAAGGGCTAATCAGTTATTTCTTCCACGGCCCCAAGAATGCCAATATTAGCACGGATCGTACGGAAATGTAATTCGGTATTCAAACAACTATTCAGAGTTCCTAGAGCTCCTTGTAAGGCTTGTTGGAAAACTCGTTGTCGGACTTGATTTATCGCTCTTTGTTGTTCAAAATGAAGGGTTTCATTTTTGTAATTTTCTAATCGTTCCAAACTATCACAAGTAGCTTTAATCAAATTTTCTTTTTCTCGTTCTATCTCAGAGTATCCATTCATTCGATACTCATCTGCTTCCAGTTCCACTTTCTGTAAGCGAACCCGGGCTTTTTCGAGCTGCTCAATGGCCCCTCTACGTAATTCTTCCGAATTTCGAATAGTACTCAAGATCCTCTGTTTTCGATTATCTAATAAATCATTTAATGAAAGTAGATTATCTTATCATTAATTTCACAACTTTCATGATCTCTTCCCGAACCAAACATGAATCTTTCGATTCATTTGGCTCTCACGCTCAATTATTTATTTGATTTTTTTGTTATGGGTATTCCCATATCTTTTTTTTTTATGTAATGAGCCTGCCCTCTCTTTTCTGTTTGTATTCAAAGATATCTAAACTGATACAAGACCAGAATAAATATTAGGAGGACTCTTCCGACCAGATAAAAATCGATAATTGTCAGCAAAGTTCTTTCTTTATTTGTATTTGTTCTTAATTTAATTAAATTAAGAACAAAAATTTCTAATTTTGAATTAGATTTTTTCTTTTTTTCTTCAAATCCAAAAATTCCTCTTTTTTTATACATAGGTCGTCGATTCGGCATTGGATAAGAAAGGCAGGGTGCCCCTTTCTTTCTAGTAAATGGTTCAAATCATTTTATCGATATGAGTGTTCTATATCAGATAAATTACCAACTATTCATTTTGAAAACATTTCAGTACTAATGTAGTCGTAGAAAGAGTACCATGTTTTGCCTGGACTTCAAACAGTTTAGCTTTAACCATGTTGATGGTCTCACCTTATTGGTTGATAGAGAATCAAAGTTGATTTACCAATGAGTTACGAAATGCTATGGTTCTTACATATGATTTTGTAATTTATTCAGAAGTAATTCGTCGAGATCGTGCACCTTTTTTCCTATTTATCCTAAATATACTATAACTATAAATAAAGTAAAGTGCAGCCGGATGGATCCAACCTATTCTTGAAATACACAACCCGCACACACTCCCTTTCCAAAAAAAATCAATACACCAATCACTACACTTAGATTTATTGGATTTGTTGCTAAAATATCGGTATTAAACCCGAAACTCCCGGCGGATGGCCAGTGGCGTGAGAAAACGAAAGAATCGGTTACATTTTTCATATACTCTCCTCTTATAGATAGGACTGACAAAGAACAAAGTTCTTTTTCTATCACTTCGCTCGCCCCTTTCTTTTTTGATCGATTTATTTATTTTAAATTGAATTTACCCCTTTTTAATGGGAATAGATTAAATCTAGTAATTTCATTTAGGTTAGGTCTTAGGTCTCATTTCAATTGCGAAATATATCATTTGGGGAAACGTTTCCTAAAAGAAAAGGAAAAAAGTAAAAAAAGTATGTAATCTAAGGTACTTTTTTACATTTCTAGGATTAAACAAAAGGATTCGCAAATAAAAGCGCTAATGCCACAACCAGTCCGTAAATTGTTAAAGCTTCCATAAAAGCTAGACTAAGCAATAAAGTACCTCGTATTTTACCCTCTGCTTCTGGTTGTCTCGCAATACCCTCTACAGCTTGGCCTGCAGCAGTACCTTGACCAACTCCAGGTCCAATAGAAGCAAGCCCTACAGCCAATCCAGCAGCAATAACGGAAGCGGCAGAAATCAGTGGATTCATGGTAAGTTCCTCGCACCAAAAAAAAAGAAAAAGAAATGGTTAATGATACAATCAACCAATGAATTATTACTTAATTTTATCATTAAGTTTGATCATTAAGATCTATTGGGTAGAAGTAACTAAAAACGAATGATAATATTACTGAATCGTCAGAACTACTTCAATATCTCGTTTTTAGTTTCTACCCATGATGAAGTTTTTGTAAATCCATATCGGTTCTAGTTATTGCATTTCTTTCTTTCCAACCATTCTTTCATTCAATCCTTCGTTCTTTACTCTTCTATATCCTTGAGTTCATCTGTTTTTTCATCCAATCCACAATCACAAATGAAACAGAAGGAAAGGACTTGACTTATCTTGTAATCCATCTAATCTAAATGCAGTAAACTGCAATCAAATCAATATATGCAATCATCAATATATGCAATGGATATCAATATGATCGATATCAACGGTATCAATATATCAATATAACGATATCAATATGTATATCAATACATATATTTATTTTGTTATTTAGAATATCTATATAATTTATAATATCTAACTATATTATATAGAATATCTAATATTCTCTAACTATTATATATATAATAGTTTATATATATATAATAGTTGGATATATATATAGTTAGTTAGTATATAGGTAGGGTATAAGGACTTCTATTTATATATAGATAGGACTATATAACTAGTGAATATCTAATATTACATATACATTTCTTTCTTCCATAACGTAAACCGGCCACATTTTATATTGAATCGGATTATAGAATCATTCCTCGAAACCCACACAAAAAGTGGCTGGACTTATAGACATTACATACATCTAGTGTGACCTCCCCAACCATCTTTTTTTTTTACAATTCCGTAATATCGTTCATCTTCTCTCCTACGACTCTAAGTCATATATTCATACTTATATCTATTATGTTCTCCAACCAAGCGGATTATCTTGAACCATGCATGAATTGGGATAAGCTAAAAAAAAGACTATTTTGAAAACTAGTTAATGATGACCCTCCATGGATTCGCCTATATAAGCCGCGGCTAACGTTGCAAAAATAAGAGCTTGAATACCACTTGTAAATAATCCAAGAAACATGACAGGTATAGGAACTACTGAAGGGACTAAAGAAACAAGAACAACAACTACTAATTCATCAGCCAATATATTCCCGAAAAGTCGAAAACTAAGAGATAAAGGTTTTGTGAAATCTTCTAGGATGTTAATTGGTAAAAGTATTGGAGTTGGTTTGATGTATTTCTCGAAATAACCCAATCCCTTTTTGGTAAGACCCGCATAAAAATATGCCACTGACGTGGGTAAAGCTAAAGCAACAGTAGTATTTATATCATTCGTGGGCGCAGCTAACTCCCCATGAGGTAACTGTATGATTTTCCAAGGTAAAAGAGCACCTGACCAATTAGAAACAAAAATAAATAGGAACATAGTTCCAATAAAGGGAACCCAAGGTCCATATTCTTCTCCAATCTGAGTTTTGCTCAAGTCTCGAATAAATTCAAGGACATATTCGAAGAAATTCTGACCGTCGGTCGGAATGGTTTGTGGATTCCGAACAGCTATGATGACTGAACACAACAAGATAGCAATTACGACCCAAGAAGTGATAAGTACTTGGGCATGGATTTGTAAACCTCCTATTTGCCAATAGAAATGTTGGCCTACTTCTACACCCGATATCTCGTATAACCCCTTGAGTGTTTTAATGTAACATGGTATAACATTCATATTGTCCTCTGATAGAAATTGAACTTCAAAAAAGGAATTAGTTTGATTCAACCATTTCTTTCTCAACTCACCAACTTGAATCATTAATCATATATTTAGGATACCAAGAAATCACATAACATCATAATATATATCAATATCCCCAGTTCTTTTTTTTTATCTATTTAAAAAAATTCAAAAAAAAAGTAACCGATCCAATAAATCTATGGAGTTACCCAATAATTAACATTAACTAATCTTATTATTCTTAATCTTAATCATAATCAACGATTTCTTATATAGCTAGAACGACCCTCACAAATTGTGGATACTAATTTGTTAAGAATCAATCGAATTGAAGCTATAGCGTCATCGTTGGCTGGAATCGAAATATCTGCAAGATCTGGGTCACAATTTGTATCGATTAAACAAATCGTCGGAATCCCCAAAATGGCACATTCTCGAAGAGCCGTATATTCTTCTTGCTGATCAACAATGATCACAATATCGGGCAACCCCGTCATATATTTGATCCCACCGAGATACGTTTGCAAGGTAGATAATTTTCTCTTCAACATTGCTGCATCTCTTTTGGGGAGACGGTTGAGTTTCCCCATCTTTTCTTCTGCTCTTAAGTCCCTGAACTTATAAAGTCTCGTTTCCGTAGTGGACCAATTCGTTAACGTACCACCGAGCCATTTTTGATTAATAAAATGAGACCGAGCCCTTATTGCAGCTGATGCTACTGAATCCGCTGCTTTATTTTTGGTACCGACGATTAAGAAGCTTTTTCCCCTACTTGCTGCATCAAAAACTAAATCACAGACTTCTGATAAAAAACGAGCAGTTCTAGCGAGATTTGTAATATGAATACCTTTACGCTTTGCAGAGATGTAAGGGGCCATTCTAGGATTCCATTTCTTAGTACCATGACCAAAATGAACTCCTGCTTCCATCATCTCTTCCAAATTGATGTTCCAATATCTTCTTGTCATTTTTTCCCACACTTCCTTTTTGTTTTTTATTTTTCTTATTATTAACAAAGAGACGAGGTACCTTAAAATAAATAATTGTTCCGATGGAACCTTCTACCGGGGATTGACCATTGATACACGGCACAAACCATAAATTTTTTTAATTACTTATTTTATTTATTACCAAATCAATAATCAGACCAGTTATAGTTAAAAGATGGTTAAAGTTAAAATGAATCCGCTCTTAGGAATCATTAAATCGCATAAATGATTGTTCTGATGTCTCATGTAAATTTGTCTCATGGAAATTGTTTGTCGCGTAAGAACAAAATAATTCTCTATGGTGTAACAAAATATCTCTCATTTCCAACTCGAATAGATTTTTTCTTTTGATTTCCAAATAAATGTTTTTGTCTTGCCTTGAACGGTGCACAAATTTTTTGAATCCGGTACCAACAGGTATAATCCCCCCCAGAACAACGTTCTCTTTCAGGCCTTTCAACCAATCAATACGACCTCGTAGAGCAGCTTTTGCTAAAACTCGAGCGGTTTCTTGAAAACTTGCTTCGGATATGAAACTTTGAGTATTCAGAGACGCTCTTGTTATTCCCAATAAGATTGCCCGATAACAGATCGATTCGTCCAAAGCACGCCCTGCTCGTTCCGCTCGCAACAATCCGATTAATTCTCCAGGTGAAAAAACATTAGACATTCCATCTTCCGAAACCAACACTTTTGATGTTACTTGACGTACAATAATCTCTATATGTCTATTATGGATCTGTACCCCCTGGGATCGATAAACCTTTTGGATCTTATTAACCAAAGAGATACGACTTTGGGCTATGGTTAGCTCAGCTCCAATCAAGAACCCCCAGGGGATCCCAAGAATTCTTGGTAGACGTTCGTTCCAACCTTCAACTCTCCTTTCGAGGTTCATCGATATTGAATCAATCGAACGCACTTCTAAGATTTGTTCTACTTTTGGAAGACCTTGCGTTATGTCACCAGATCTCGATTTTTCATATATAAATGTAACTAATGTATCTCCTTCGTAAAGGATTTCCCCATAATGACCATGAACAGTTGCTCCAGGAGTAGCCAAATAAGGCTTAGCTGATCTTATAACTAAAGAGTCAACATTAACAATTAAAATTTGACCAGATTTTTTTACGTGTGGTTCGTATTTAAATAGACATACATTTTCACAAATAAATTGTCCAAGGCAAATTTTGGTCGATGTCTCTTCACAATAATCATGATGGAGAAAGCACCAATTCAAATGGAATGGGTTCAAAATGATGTTACTGCATGGATCGGGATTATAAATCCTCCTATTTTCATCTATTAAACAGTATTTAAGTACTTGAAGTACTTGGAAAGTCTGTTTCAAATTGTCAAGTAGCAAATATTTCTTTAACACGATCTGATTATGAGTTATTAAATGGTAAGATGAATAAAAATTCGATATTTTAGGTACAATAGCACCTAAGGGACCTAAACAATCCCTAATTGGAATTAGGGGATCCGATTCTTTTGTCACATTGTTATATTTCGAACTATTGAATGGACCAATTCGAGAACAATTGGATGATGACAAAATTATCAAAGACTGGCATTCCTTATTTCGATTCAACAACGTACCAATAGTTCCTTGATATTGGCTAAGTGATTGAATCTTCACCTTGGAATAAAAAGGATTGATATTGGTGCGATCTAATCCATTATCGGGAATCAATCCGGAACTTGCCCTATCATACCTTTTTCCGGTATACGAAATAGTGGACTTTACTAACTCAATTCTTATGAAATCGCGAATTAGATCATTTGCCCTTACCTCAACAAAGGAAGCATGAACCTCTTCTATGGAACCATTTTGTTCTTGGTCCCAATTCAATACTAAGCAAGTCCGAACTAATTGAATACTTGTGTGATAAATTCCTCGAATTGACTTGCCATTTCCATAAAGGATATAATTGACAACTCTAAGTTGGACATTATCCTTTTCCTGCAAGATATCCCGAGGGAAAAGTGTTGCTAAATTTATCCCATCGGATATTTCATATGTGACTACGGGTCGAACCGAAACAAAATACTTTTTCTTGGTAGGTGTGATCCGTTGAACATAGATCCCATTTTTCCATTTTTTTGATTCCTTAGAATTCTTTTTTTCCGTTTCTGGTGGTATCAAAATGCCGCTGTGCCTGGATATCTTATCTGTCTCTCCAGGAAAATGAATATCTCCAGAAAAGATTTTAAGTTCAATATATTTTTTTTTTCTCTCCACTCGGACTAATCCGCCTACTCGGCTTCTTGTATTTAAAGCGAGTCGTGTATCTACTCCAATGATACTATTGTTCCGGACCATTATTAATGAGGATCCCGGTAAGATATGCACTTCTTCGAGAATGAAAAAAAACTGATCTACTTTCATTTGGTATTTCGGACTAAATTCTTTTGCTCCTCGATACTCAATTAAATCTTCTTTTTTTATGATTGAATCCACCTCTATGGTCCCATATTTGGTAATTCCGGAACTGCTTCTTCTGTATCGTGGATCATCAAAA